TTTCTATCTTTATCCATGGATCCCTTACTTATACTTATTCAATTGGAAAGATTGATCTAATTCCAAATTCACAAAAATTATGTTTCGTAATTTCATAATCCAAATTTGAAATTTCTAATTGACCCTTGGATACAAATCACGAGAATGGATATTCTTCCTCGAATCTTTCATTTAGAGGTAAAGGATTCAAATGAAATCCTTTTAAGAAATAAAGTTTTTGATCAGAATATGAATGAAACTGAAGAACCCCTTAACTATTAAGGGGATTAATAGAACGAATCGCACTTTTACCACTAAACTATACCCGCTACAATACGATTATTGTATAGAAATGAGACTTTTGTCGAACAAGGGAATCGGACGTAATCAATATAGGACAGAAATAAAAAAAAATCATGAAATGCAAATTAGAGCTTAGAGTATTGACGTGTTTGTTAGGAGTCCTAATGAAATTAGGAAAAGAGGACTTATTTTGTTTAAAAATAAAAAACGAAATTGAATAACTAAATAAAATAAAAAATTTGGTTCTTGAAGGGGTTTTGACAGATACGGCTCGACAAAACAATTTCAGCCATAACATAAAATGCATTGTGCAAAAAAAAATACATCGTTCTGTTTTTCCCTTTTTTCGAGTATCCAGTAAAAGTAAATTAAATAAAAAAAAAGAAGAAGAAACAAAAGAATAATAAAGAATAAGAAATGACACTTTGATTCCATCTAAATCATTTTTCTATGATTTTGCGGTATGGTTCATTGGAACAAAAAAAGGGCCCGGCTGGGTACTGACCAGACCAGGCCGTGAAAATAAAAAAAAGCCTTTTGTAATTTTGTAAAGAGATATTCTTTATTTTTTTCTATTTTGATTCGAGATATCTCTTTCGAGGCCATTCTTTATTTTCATTTTTCATTTTTTTATTTTCATTTTATAGAAATAAAAAATGGAATTGCTGATAAAAGTTGTATCCATCTGTATAATACAATACAAAATACAATAAAAAATATATAAGCTATATAATAAAGTTAAAGTAAAGAAGGGCCTTTTTTTCAAGCATTATCTTTTGTGTAATGTAACATAGTAATTATTATTTTTTTTTTTCAATTAGGAGAGATGGCTGAGTGGATTAAAGCGTCGGATTGCTAATCCGTTGTACGAGCTATTCGTACCGAGGGTTCGAATCCCTCTCTTTCCGTTTCCGTCGCTGACTGGGTATCTTTCAAATTCGAATTTAGCGAACCCTTTTGCTTTTTTTTATTTGACTAGTTAAAGATGTAGAATAGATAAAATGAAAGATGTAGAATAGATAAAATCAAATCCTAAAAACATTTATAAGAATTAAGAATAAAGTAAAGAAAAATTTCTTATTTTTTAGTCTTCACGTCCAGGATTACGCCCTGGGTCATTAGATAGGAACCCGAAGATGAAGAGAGAAACAAAGAATATAACTACGGTGTAAACAAAGAGTTTGAGAGTAAGCATTACACAATCTCCAATTTTTTTTGGGGGGGAAAAAGAGAATAGATTCTCTATTTTTATACTACATATCCTATTTTGACACCAAGAAATGAAACGGTTTTTCAAATTGATAGAAATACAAAAGAGTTTTTATTTTTCGAAATTAACACAATTCGACTTCGATTTCGATATTGTGGCGGACTCTAATAGGGTCTTTCAGTGAAAAAAAAAGGTAAGAACCATGAAATGGGGAAATCGAAATTTATCGTGTCTGCCCAAGAATTTTACTGTTTTACTTGAGGGTTCATTCAAATTGGAAGACTCATCTGGTCTTATCAATTGTTAGAATTTTTTTTTTTCTCGAGCTTGAATAAATCATGAATTTTTCTCGGACACTATTAAAGATCTTATCGAAAACTTACAGCAGCTTGCCAAACAAAGGCTAAGAGAAAAAAGAAAAGAGGTATTACTGGCATAACATCTACAATTGGATTCAAAAAAGCGTACGCCTCGGGTAATTTGCCGAATAAAAAACTACTCGAATAAAGGGCAGAATTAAGAAAGATATAGATCAAACTAAAGGTATTAAGCATAACAAACATTTTGTTCTTGGAGATAATTGTATTTTGATTGAGTTAAAAATATGTTATTGATATAAGCTAAAAATGATAAAAATGACGAAAAGAAAGTAAGGTAGACAAAAAAATACTTCTTTGAACCGAACCAATCAAAACAAAAATCCTTGAATTCTCACAAGAGAATAGAAGAAATCATACTTTCATACAATATCTTAATTGAATTCTATGTAATGATCAATAAATGGAGTTTAATTCTGCATCTACTTGTGTCAAAATCTTAAAAAAAAGAATCTAATTTATTCCATAGAGATTTGGCCGGGAATTGACGAACAACCAATATTAGTGTTTATTAGTATCGAATAGAAAAGAAATTAAAATGGGGCGTGGCCAAGCGGTAAGGCAACGGGTTTTGGTCCCGCTATTCGGAGGTTCGAATCCTTCCGTCCCAGAGCGACCTCTTATATATATCCGAATATCAGACTCCAAATTACTTTTTTGAGCAACCTCTCTTTCAGAGTATAATTTTTTTAAGAGTCTAATTTTTGATAAAATGGACTTCTTGTTTCGAATTTTCAAAACTCTTCTCTGAATAAGATGTTTTTTCATAAATTGAATCGAGTTCAAATAATACGAAAATAAAATGGAATCCATTTGTGATCCAAGTAAGATGGCAACATAGATCACAAGAGTTTGAATTCAAAAAAAGTCGGATGGGCCCTCCCCCTCCCTTTCACTTTGATATGTAAGTGAGTGGCTTAAAAAATCCCTACATACCCGACCTCCGTGAATTTGCAAGGATACATTCTAAATCGAAATGCGAAAACCTCCCCAATTTTTTATTTCATTTCTTGAAATCTAAACAAGAGGGTATTCGTGTACTGTTTGAATTCAATCAATGGAATTAAGTTTCTAAGACCGGTTTAGGGTAAAAGAACAATTATAGTAAAGAATGACGTAATCTGGACCCTTTTGGCTTTTTATCTATACAAAAGAGTCTAGCATCCCGTATCAAATAGGATCCTATTTTTATTTATGATTAATCATCCCCCAGAATGAATTGGGAGTGGGGTCCATACGAGTTCGTGAGCGATGTAAGATCTCATAATCAATCGAGTTTCATATGGATTAATTTTCTTTGAGCTGGAGGTATTTGATGTTTGGCTCTAATTAATAATTGGAAATGTATTTAATCATAATTAATAATTGAGACGGGGTCCATTCATATATCTTCATCCTCTATATTTACTTTTTACTTTATTTTCTTTTTATTTTTATTCGTGTTCTTTTTTGTTTTATTTAGAAATAAAAAGAAATATTGCATTCATGCAATAAAATGAAAACAATAAAATTAAAATAGAGGGTGAAATTCAATTCTTACTGAGGCTTCTTCCTCATAAATTAACTAACTATTCCTTTCATATCGAAGGAAAAAGGACTGGGTATTGACCGAAGCAATGACTATTCATGATTCCATAATTGAATCAATTACATACCGGTTCAAAACTCGAAAAAATGTTATGGTAAAACTTCGTTTGAAACGATGTGGTAGAAAGCAACGTGCGACTTGAAGGACACGATCCGCTGTGGATTTTTTTTTCATCCGCCATTTTAGATTGTAGATTATCTAGAAATGAATGGGCTCTTGGCTCGACATACTTTGTTCTGTTCTACTAGAATTCTCGTTTTTTGTTGGGGTGTAGTGTAAATAGGACATGATGGAGCTTGAGTAGAAAGTATTTGTTCATTTCGCAGGGGCAAGGATCTAGGGTTAATACCAATCAATAAGTTGTAACAAACTTCGTAAGTATATTTTCGATATATAAATTGAAAGAATCTGATTCGAACAATTTTGAAATCCAAAACGACAATTTGTTGGAATTGGTAAAACTCTTTCGATGAAAAGTGTATCATGCAGGAATCAATTGTTCGTATGATTCTTTGATAGAAAAAAATCGCAAAAAGGGGTGTGTTGCCGCCATTTTTGAAAACGAAAGATCACCGAAGTAATGTCTAAACCCAATGATTCAAGGCAAAGATAAAAAGGATCCTGGAACAAGGAAATACCGTTTTCAATTGTCTCAACAATTAGATCAGAATGGGAATTAAGAATCAAAAAATCGATTCGAAACGAGACAAACAAAAAAGGGGTTAGAGACCACTCAAAAAAAGAAATCCCTAAAGATTTTCTTTTGGGCTATTTAAAAGTTATCCAACTTGAGTTATGAGAGTACGAATGCTTTTTTTTCGAATTTTCGAAAAAGAAGGACTTAAATCACACAATTTCTAATCATTTTTTCTCGAGCCGTACGAGGAGAAAACTTCTTATACGTTTCTAGGGGGGGTATTGTTCATCTACATCTATCCCAATGAGCTGTTTATCGAATCGTTGCAATCGATGCTCGATCCCGAAGAGAGGGAAGAGATCTTCGGAAAGTGGGTTTTTATGATCCGATAAATAATCAAACCCATTTAAATCTTCCTGCTATTTTAGATTTCCTTGACAAGGGCGCTCAACCTACAGGAACGGTTCATGATATTTCAAAGAAGGCTGGGATTTTTAAGGAACTTCATCTTAATTAAACGAAATTGCATCGAGGATATAGAATAAAAAAAGAGGGTGTGGATGACTCCTATATAGTTTTGTATAACTTTTTCTTTACTACTCCCCCCTTTTTTGTTCTATTCATACCTATTTTTTATCCCTATTTAATATTGCTCCCATAAAGTATAATGTTCTGGAAGTATAAGGACAAAAAAAATAAGCAGAAGAACAAAAATCAATTTTATTGCTAGAATTTTATTGATATAAGATGCATATAAAAAAGATCAAATGAATACAACGAACTAATTGGGTCGAGAAATCGAAAATTTACATTACTCGCAATCGAAACCGGGCTTTTTATAGTTTGTCGTTGTAAATCTATTAACAAATCACAAAACAAGGGATTCAACTTGTTTATTTTACTTATATTGATTGATTGAATCAATGTCAACCCGAGATTTCTTTTTTTTTTTATTCTTTCAGCTATAGCTATGTATCTATTTGTATTTATGTATAGTAAATATGTAGTGCAAATCTAACGCAAGTTCTTTCTTTTTCTTTTCGATTTTTTTTCAAAAGCATTTCTAAATTATTTCTTTTCTATATTATTTATTTATTTCATTTTATAATTTTTTTTTTATTTTAATATTTTAATTAAATTAATAAATTCATTCTTTTTGTTTTCGCCATTTTATTTTTTTAGATTCTTTTCTTAACATTAATATTCAACATTCACCGTCATATTGACAACAGCGTATCGAACAACTATAATTCGATCGTGGATAAGGATAAACAGATCCATTTATCTCCGTACCTATTTATCTCCGTAACAGAGGTTTGGTTTTTTTCTTTACTTCATTCAAAATTCAAAATTAAAGTAATGGGTTCGCTGGATTCACTGTTATACAAGAAGTCTTTTTTTTATGTTCCCAATCGATTCTAAATTTTGTTAGTCGATTTCTTGCTAATTTAATATTTTGATTCCGTTGTGCAATTTCATTTCTTTTCTTTTATTTCTTTTTTATTCCGATTGTATCCACCCATTCGAATTATTCGGGTTGCTAACTCAACGGTAGAGTACTCGGCTTTTAAGTGCGGCTAGCATCTTTTACACATTTATATGAAACAAAGGATTCGTCCATACCATCGGGAGAGTTTGTAAGACCACGACTGATCCTGAAAGGAATGAATGGAAAAACCAGCATGTCGTATCAATGGAAAATTTGGAGAATACTTTATTCTGATTCAATGGCTTCAAAATAGGGTTTGAGTTGTTGGCGCAGAACAAAAAATGGAATTCAAAGTTGGGTCGAGTGAATAAATGGATAGAGCCTTATGGTTCCAATTCTCGGGAAATAAAAAGGAACGAGCTTCTCTTCTGAATTGAATTTGAATAATTCCCCGATCTAATTAAACGTTAAAAAGATATTAGTTCCTAATGCGGGGAAGGGGTTTTCCGCGAGTCGATTAGCTATTTTTTTAATGAGTCCTAACTATGAGTTTGTCCCTATTATGGGTTGGAGATGAATGTGTAGAAGAAGCAGTATATTGATAAAGATATTTTGTTTTCCAAAATCAAAAGAGCGGTTGGATTGCAAAAATAAAGGATTTCTAACCACCTATTTATACTATAACAAACATAAACCAATTCAAAAATGATAAAATCGAGAATCCGGTAATGAGTTTACCCGTTTCCAAGGTATCCATTTTTTTCTTTACTACAATACTTTGTTTTGACTGTATCGCACTATGTATCATTTGATAACCCAATGTATCATTTGATAATCCAATAAATACCTTACCTTTTGTTGCAATCTAATTTCAAATGAAAGAATATCAAATCCATTTAGAACTAGATAGATCTCAGCAACACAACTTCCTATACCCACTTCTTTTTCGAGAGTATATTTATACACTTGCTCATGATCACGGTTTAAATAGATCGACGATTCCGTTGGAAAATGGGGGTTATGACAATAAATCTAGTTCACTCAGTGTGAAACGTTTAATTAGTCGGACGTATCAACGGATTCATTTGAGTATTTATGCTAAGGATTCGAATCCAAATCAATTTATTGGACACAACAATCAATTTTATTCGCAAATGATATCGGAGGGATTTTCAGTCATTGTGGAAATTCCATTTTCCCTACGATTAGTAGCTTTCTTAGAAGGGAAAGAAAAAGAAATGGCGAAATCTCATAATTTCCAATCAATTCATTCAATATTTCCTTTTTTCGAGAACAATTTCTCACATTTACACTATGTCTTAGATGTACTAATACCCTACCCCATTCGCCCGGAAATCTTGGTTCGAGCCTTTCGCTATTGGGTAAAAGATGCCTCCTCTTTACATTTATTGCGATTCTTTCTTCATGAGTATTTTAACTGGAATAGTCTTATTACTCCAAAGAAATCAAATTCCATTTTTTCAACAAGCAATCCAAGATTTTTCTTGTTCCTATATAATTCTCATGTATATGAATATGAATCAATCTTCTTTTTTCTCCGTAACCAATCTTCTCATTTACGATCAACATCTTCAGGACTCCTTTTTGAGCGAATTTCTTTTTATGGAAAAGTAGAAGATCTTGTCCAAGTCTTTGTTAATGATTTTCAGGACAACTTATGGCTGTTCAAGCATCCTATCATGCATTATGTTAGATATCAAGGAAAATCCGTTCTGGCTTCAAAAGATATGCCTCTTCTGATGAATAAATGGAAATATTACCTTGTCAATTTATGGCAATGGCATTTTCACGTGTGGTCTCAACCCGGAAGGATTCATATAAACCACTTATACAAAGATTATATCAACTTTCTGGGCTATCTTTCCAGGGGGCGACTAAATACTTTGGTGGTGCGGAGTCAAATGCTAGAAAATGCATTTCTAATCGATAATGCTATGAAGCAGTTCGAGACAACCG